GCTAGCGTAGCTTAATATAAAGCATGGCACTGAAGATGCCAAGCTGGGCCCTAAGAAGCCCCGCATGCACAAAGGCATGGTCCCGACCTTTTAATCAGCTTTAACCCAACTTACACATGCAAGTCTCCGCAACCCTGTGAGCATGCCCTCAGTCCCCTCCCCTGGGGACGAGGAGCGGGTATCAGGCACAAACCTTAGCCCAAGACACCTAGCCTAGCCACGCCCCCAAGGGGATCCAGCAGTGATAAACATTAAGCAATAAGCGAAAGCTTGACTCAGTCAGGGCTAAGCAGGGCCGGTAAAACTCGTGCCAGCAACCGCGGTTAGACGAGAGGCCCCAGTTGATTAACCCACGGCGTAAAGGGTGGTTATGGGCAAAAAATAATAGAGCCAAAGGGCCCCTCGGCTGTTATACGCTCCTGGGGATCCGAAGTCCGCGCACGAAAGTAGCTTTAGAAAATCACCTGAACCCACGAAAGCTAAGAAACAAACTGGGATTAGATACCCCACTATGCTTAGCCGTAAACCAAGACGCCAAGCCACAACGGCGTCCGCCTGGATACTACGAGCACTAGCTTAAAACCCAAAGGACCTGACGGTGTCTTAGATCCCCCTAGAGGAGCCTGTTCTAGAACCGATTATCCTCGTTAAACCTCACCACTCCTTGTCCTGTCAGCCTATATACCGCCGTCGTCAGCTTACCCTGTGAAGGAAAAAAAGTAAGCGAGATGGGCACAACCCAACACGTCAGGTCGAGGTGTAGCATATGGAGTGGGAAGAAATGGGCTACATTCTCTATTACAGAGCATAACGAACACGCAACATGAAACATGTGCCAGAAGGAGGATTTAGTAGTAAAAAGGAAGCAGAGTGTCCTTTTGAACCCGGCTCTAAGATGCGTACACACCGCCCGTCACTCCCCCCTGTCTGCACGCGCCCCAAACATTCCTAATGCCAAAGCACTGACGAGGAGGGAAAAGTCGTAACAAGGTAAGTGTACCGGAAGGTGCACTTGGACCAAACCCAGAATGTGGCTGAGTAGTTAAGCATCTCACTTACACCGAGAGGACACCCGTGCAAATAGGGTCATTCTGACGCCAAATAGCTAGCCTTACCACCAAGCTAAATTAACAACATAGATAATAGAAGACGACCCAACAGAACGAACCAAACCATTTTCCCAATCTCAGTACGGGAGACAGAAAAGATTCAAAAAGAGCAATAGAAAGAGTACCGCGAGGGAAAGCTGAAAGAGAAATGAAACAACCCGTATAAGCATAAAAAAACAAGGGTAAAACCCTGTACCTTTTGCATCATGGTTTAGCCAGCACCCTTAAGCAAAGTGACCTTTAGTTTATGACCCCGAAACCAGGTGAGCTACCCCGAGGCAGCCTTCATATAGGGCCAACCCGTCTCTGTGGCAAAAGAGTGGGAAGAACTCCGGGTAGGGGTGACAGACCTATCGAACCTGGTTATAGCTGGTTGCTCGGGAAATGAATAAGAGTTCAGCCTGGTATACTCCCGATTTAAGAAATACACAAAATCAAGGAAAAAGCACCAGAGTTAGTCAAGGGGGGTACAGCCCCCTTGACCAAGGACACAACCTTAACAGGAGGATAAAGATCATACTACATAAGATGCATTGCCCCGGTGGGCCTAAAGGCAGCCATCCGATAAGAAAGCGTTAAAGCTCAAGCAAGAGAAAATCAACTATACCGATAAACAGATCTTACTCCCCTAAAAGTACCGAACCGCTCCATGCTTACATGGAAGAGAAAATGCTAAAATGAGTAACAAGAAGAATAGACCTTCTCCCAGCATAAGTGTAAGTCAGACCGGACCAACCACTGACAATTAACGAACCCAAAGGAAGAGGGTACTGTGGCCTGTAACAAAATCGAGAAAACCCCACAACTAACATCGTTAACCCCACACTGGAATGCGACCCAGGAAAGACTAAAAGAAAGGGAAGGAACTCGGCAAGCACAAGCCTCGCCTGTTTACCAAAAACATCGCCTCCTGCAAAACAACATATAGGAGGTCCAGCCTGCCCAGTGACTATTAGTTCAACGGCCGCGGTATTCTGACCGTGCAAAGGTAGCGTAATCACTCGGCCTTTAAATGGGGTCAAGTATGAAAGGCTAAACGAGGGCTTAACTGTCTCCCCTTTCCAGTCAGTGAAATTGATCTATCCGTGCAGAAGCGGGTATAGTAATACAAGACGAGAAGACCCTTTGGAGCTTTAGGTACAGGACTCAACCGTGTCAAGCAAGTAAATAAAAACTTAATCCTCACGGCGCATGAGACCCTACCTTCGGTTGGGGCGACCACGGAGAAAAGAATATCCTCCAGGTGGACTGGGGAAACCCCTAAAACCAAGAGACACATCTCTAAGTCACAGAACATCTGACCAAAACGATCCGGCCACAAAGCCGATTAACGAACCAAGTTACCCTAGGGATAACAGCGCAATCCTCTCCCAGAGCCCATATCGACGAGGGGGTTTACGACCTCGATGTTGGATCAGGACATCCTAATGGTGCAGCCGCTATTAAGGGTTCGTTTGTTCAACGATAAAAGTCCTACGTGATCTGAGTTCAGACCGGAGCAATCCAGGTCAGTTTCTATCTGTAAAGCTACTTCTTCCCAGTACGAAAGGACAGGAAAAAGGAGGCCCATGCCAGAAGCATGCCTCACCCCAAATTAATGAATACAAATAAATTAAACAAAGGGGGACTACAAACGCAAAACTCAAGATAAGAGAAACTAGGATGGCAGAGCCCGGCAATTGCGAAAGGCCTAAGCCCTTTTACCCAGAGGTTCAAGTCCTCTTCCTAGTTCATGGCACACGCTCTATTGAACTACCTGGTTAACCCCCTAATTTACATCGCACCCGTCCTACTAGCGGTAGCCTTCCTGACCCTAATTGAACGAAAGGTGCTGGGCTATATACAACACCGAAAAGGTCCAAACGTAGTGGGACCGTATGGCCTACTACAGCCCATTGCCGATGGTGTGAAGCTTTTCATTAAAGAGCCTATCCGTCCATCTTCATCATCCCCCCTACTATTTCTAGCCGCCCCCGTGCTGGCGCTGACCCTGGCGATAGTCTTATGGGCCCCTATACCCATACCCAGCCCTATAGCCAATATCAATCTAGGCATACTATTTGTTCTGGCCATGTCAAGCCTTATGGTATACTCTATTCTGGGCTCAGGCTGAGCATCAAACTCAAAGTATGCCCTAATCGGGGCCCTGCGAGCCGTAGCCCAGACAATTTCTTATGAAGTTAGTCTAGGCCTAATCCTCCTCTCTACCATCATTATTTCGGGGAACTACACCCTGCAAACGTTTAACACGGCCCAAGAACACATCTGACTGATTTTGCCCGCCTGACCGCTTGCCATCATGTGATATATCTCAACACTGGCCGAAACAAACCGGCCACCCTTTGACCTAACAGAGGGGGAGTCTGAACTAGTCTCCGGATTTAACGTAGAATATGCAGGTGGACCATTTGCCCTCTTTTTCCTAGCCGAATATGCCAACATCCTCCTGATAAATACCCTATCAACCATCCTATTCCTAGGAGCGTCGCACGCCCCCGCCATTGCCGAACTGGCAACAGCAAACATTATAACCAAAGCTGCATTATTATCAATGGTCTTCCTGTGGGTCCGAGCATCCTACCCACGGTTCCGGTACGACCAGTTAATACACCTTATCTGAAAAAGCTTCCTCCCCATTACACTAGTCCTGGTGCTGTGACACACTGCCCTTCCCATCGCTCTCGCAGGCCTCCCACCACAACTGTAAAGGAACTGTGCCCGAATGCCTAGGGGCCACTTTGATAGAGTGGAGTATAGGGGTTAAAGCCCCCTCGGGTCTTAGAAAGAGAGGACTTGAACCTCTACTGAAGAAATCAAAATTCTTAGTGCTTCCACTACACCACTCTCTACAGATTGGGTCAGCTAAATAAGCTCTCGGGCCCATACCCCGAACATGACGGTTAAATTCCCTCCTCAATCAATGAGTCCAATAGTATCCATAATTCTCCTGTACAGCCTAGGCTTAGGAACCATCGTGACGTTTGCCAGCTCCCACTGACTTCTAGCCTGAATAGGACTAGAGGTAACTACTCTGGCAATCATCCCGCTAATAGCGCAGCGCCACCACCCCCGCGCGGTAGAAGCGGCCACAAAGTACTTTATTATCCAAGCCACAGCGGCAGCAATGATTCTGTTCGCCAGCACAATAAACGCCTGGACCACAGGCCAGTGGAACGTGAGCAGCCTGTCGAGCCCCCTTGCCAGTGCAACCATCACCGTTGCCCTAGCACTAAAAATTGGAATGGCACCAATGCACCTATGAGTCCAAGAAGTCCTGCAAGGGTTGGACCTTTTAACAGGTATGATTATATCGACCTGGCAGAAGCTCGCGCCTTTCGCACTAATTATTCAGGCCAACCAAGCCACTAACTCAGCTATACTAACAACGCTAGGCGTTGTCTCAGCAGTTGTAGGCGGTTGAGGAGGGCTAAACCAGACCCAACTGCGGAAGATTATGGGATACTCATCAATTGCACACATGGGCTGAATAGTGATTATTTCCCAGTGTGCCCCCCACCTAACTATAATTGCACTAGGCCTCTACATCACCATAACCTCAGCAGCGTTCCTGACCCTAAAGACCCTTGGGACCACAAAAGTTAATACCCTCGCCACAGCTTGAGCCAAAAGCCCTGTACTAGCCTCGGTTTCAACTCTTGTACTACTGTCTTTAGGGGGCCTCCCCCCACTAACAGGCTTTATGTCCAAATGACTGATCCTCCAGGAGCTAACCAAGCAAGGGTTCCCGATCGTGGCCACTATTATGGCCCTAGCCGCCCTCCTCAGCCTATACTTCTACCTCCGACTATGCTACGCTGTGACATTAACCATCTACCCGGCCACAGCCAACTTCACCACTACGTGACGGACGCAGACGACGCAGCTACTGCTCCCCCTCACCACTGTAACCACAATAGCCATTGGTGTTTTGCCCCTAACTCCTGCAGTACTAATGCTCTTTATTTAGGAACTTAGGATAGCCCAAGACCGAGAGCCTTCAAAGCTCTAAGCAGAGGTGAAAACCCTCTAGTCCCTGCTAGGGCTTGCGGATATTACTCCACATCTTCTGATTGCAAATCAAACATTTTGATTAAACTAAAGCCCTCCTAGGCGGGAGGGCCTCGATCCCACAAGATCTTAGTTAACAGCTAAGCGCTCAAACCAGCGAGCATCCGCCTACTTTTCCCGCCGTTTGGCCCGGTAAGGCGGGAAAAGCCCGGGCAAACTGGTAATCTGCGTCTTTGGGTTTGCAACCCAACATGGAACTCACCACGGGGCCGGTACGGAGAGGACTTAAACCTCTGTTTACGGAGCTACAATCCGCCGCCTTAGCACTCGGCCACCTTACCTGTGGCAACCACTCGTTGATTCTTCTCCACCAACCACAAAGACATTGGCACCCTATATCTTGTATTTGGTGCTTGAGCGGGGATAGTAGGAACCGCCCTCAGCCTCCTTATTCGAGCTGAGCTAAGCCAACCCGGGTCACTTCTGGGCGATGATCAAATCTACAACGTTATTGTTACTGCCCACGCCTTCGTAATAATCTTCTTTATAGTAATGCCAATCCTCATTGGAGGATTCGGGAACTGACTAGTACCCTTAATGATCGGGGCCCCAGACATGGCATTCCCTCGAATAAACAACATAAGCTTCTGACTTCTACCCCCATCATTCCTCCTACTTCTGGCCTCCTCAGGTGTAGAGGCTGGTGCCGGGACAGGATGAACAGTCTACCCCCCACTAGCAGGCAACCTAGCCCACGCAGGAGCGTCAGTAGACCTGACAATCTTCTCCCTTCACTTGGCAGGTGTGTCATCAATTCTAGGTGCAATTAACTTTATTACCACAACCATTAATATGAAACCCCCAGCCATTTCTCAATACCAAACCCCACTATTTGTCTGAGCCGTTCTTGTAACAGCAGTCCTGCTTCTTCTATCACTTCCGGTACTGGCCGCAGGAATTACGATGCTCCTTACGGACCGAAACCTTAACACCTCATTCTTTGACCCCGCAGGAGGAGGAGACCCCATCCTTTATCAACACCTGTTCTGATTCTTTGGCCACCCAGAAGTTTACATTCTCATTCTGCCGGGGTTCGGACTTATTTCCCACATCGTAGCCTACTATGCGGGTAAAAAAGAACCATTCGGCTACATAGGAATGGTCTGAGCCATGATGGCCATCGGCTTACTAGGCTTCATCGTGTGAGCCCACCACATGTTCACCGTAGGAATGGACGTAGACACCCGTGCATACTTTACATCCGCAACAATAATTATTGCCATCCCCACAGGAGTGAAAGTATTTAGCTGACTAGCCACGCTCCATGGAGGATCTATCAAATGAGAAACTCCAATGCTCTGAGCACTGGGGTTCATCTTCCTGTTCACGGTTGGTGGACTTACGGGAATTGTCTTAGCCAACTCCTCACTTGACATTGTCCTACACGACACTTACTACGTAGTCGCCCACTTCCACTATGTGTTATCAATGGGTGCTGTGTTTGCCATCATGGCTGCTTTTGTACACTGATTCCCCCTATTTACAGGATATACCCTAAACAGCGCCTGAACGAAAATCCATTTCGGTGTGATGTTTATTGGCGTAAACCTAACATTCTTCCCACAACACTTCTTGGGCTTAGCAGGAATGCCACGACGATATTCTGACTACCCTGACGCCTACACCCTATGAAACACAGTGTCATCTATTGGATCACTAATCTCTCTGGTGGCCGTCGTAATGTTCTTATTTATCCTCTGGGAAGCTTTTACAGCCAAACGAGAAGTATCACTAGTGGAACTCACAACAACAAACGTGGAATGACTCCACGGCTGCCCTCCCCCTTACCACACATTTGAAGAGCCAGCATTTGTACAAGTACAGCTAGCTTAACGAGAAGGGAGGGAATTGAACCCCCGTGTACTGGTTTCAAGCCAGTCACATAGCCACTCTGTCACCTTCTTATAAAGACATTAGTAAAGTGAATTACACCACCTTGTCAAGGTGGAATCGCGGGTTAAAACCCCGCATGTCTTAAGCCCCAGGGCTTAATGGCATATCCCACACAACTAGGATTCCAAGACGCGGCATCACCTGTAATAGAAGAACTCCTTTGTTTCCACGATCACGCCCTAATAATTGTATTTTTAATTAGTACACTAGTGCTTTATATTATTATCGCAATGGTCTCAACCAAGCTCACCAATAAATTTATCCTGGACTCACAGGAAATCGAAATCGTATGAACAATCTTACCAGCAATTATTCTAATCTTAATTGCCCTGCCCTCTCTTCGAATTCTTTATCTAATAGACGAAATCAACGACCCCCACGTAACCATTAAAGCTATGGGACACCAATGATATTGAAGTTATGAGTACACAGACTACGAAAACCTCGAATTCGACTCCTACATGGTCCCAACCCAAGACCTCACCCCAGGGGGGTTCCGACTCCTAGAAGCAGACCATCGAATGGTTATCCCAAAAGAGTCTCCTATTCGCGTCTTAGTCTCCGCAGAGGACGTATTACACTCCTGAGCAGTCCCGTCTCTGGGCGTAAAAATAGACGCAGTACCAGGACGGCTTAACCAAACCACCTTTATTGTTACACGTCCCGGCGTATTCTACGGGCAGTGCTCCGAAATCTGTGGGGCCAACCACAGCTTCATACCCATCGTAGTCGAAGCAGTTCCCCTAGAATCTTTCGAAAACTGATCCACACTAGTGCTAGAGTACGCCTCACTGAGAAGCTAAAAACTGGAACAGCGTCGGCCTTTTAAGCCGAAGTTTGGTGCCTACCGACCACCCTTAGTGAATGCCACAACTCAACCCGGACCCATGATTCTTAACCTTAGCACTGTCATGAGTTGTTTTCCTTGCCATCATCCCTACTAAAGTGCTATCCTACGTTCAACCAAACGAGCTAACGCCAACAAGCACAAGTAGCTACAACTTCGAATCCTGAAACTGACCATGATAGCAGGCCTATTTGACCAATTTGCAAGCCCAACCCTACTAGGAATCCCACTAATTGTTCTCGCAGTACTACTGCCGTGAATCCTATACCCAACCGCCACTCCCCGGTGATTAAGCAACCGACTTATTACAATCCAGGCGTGACTGGCCGCACGGTTCGCCAACCAACTCTTACTCCCCCTAAGCGCACGAGGACATAAATGAGCAGTCTTGCTGACTTCCCTGATAATTTATCTCATTACCTTAAACGTACTTGGCCTACTCCCATACACATACACTCCCACAACGCAGCTGTCTATGAATATAGCATTCGCCACACCGCTATGACTAGCAACAGTTATTATCGGAATACGGGACCAACCAACAATGTCCCTAGGACACCTCCTTCCAGAAGGAACGCCCGTTCCCCTAATCCCAGCCCTTATTATCATCGAAACTATTAGCCTGTTCATCCGGCCCTTAGCTCTAGGGGTCCGACTCACAGCCAACCTGACCGCAGGACACCTGTTGATCCAATTACTTGCCACGGCCGTCTATGTACTAGTTCCTCTAACAAAGGCAGTAGCATCATTAACCATAGTGGTCTTCTTCCTGCTTTCACTTCTAGAAGTTGCAGTGGCACTAATCCAGGCCTACGTATTTGTTTTACTTCTAAGCCTATACCTGCAAGAAAATATCTAATGACTCACCAAGCGCATGCATTCCACATAGTTGATCCAAGCCCATGACCACTAACCGGGGCCGTAGGTGCCCTACTAATAACGTCAGGCCTAGCAGTCTGGTTCCACCTCCACTCGACCACCCTAATTGTCTTTGGGGTGATTCTCCTTCTCCTCACCATGCTTCAATGATGACGGGATATTGTTCGGGAAGGAACCTTCCAGGGCCACCACACACCCCCAGTACAAAAAGGACTACGCTACGGAATAATTCTCTTTATTACCTCCGAAGTATTCTTTTTTCTAGGGTTCTTCTGAGCCTTCTATCACTCAAGCTTAGCCCCAACCCCAGAACTAGGCGGATGCTGACCCCCAGCAGGAATTACTACTCTAGACCCCTTTGAAGTCCCACTCCTGAACACAGCGGTACTTCTAGCCTCGGGTGTAACAGTAACATGGGCCCACCACAGTATCATGGAAGGTAAACGAAAACAAGCCATCCAGTCTTTGGCCCTTACGATTTTACTAGGATTTTACTTCACCGCCCTTCAAGCCATAGAGTACTACGAGGCACCATTTACCATCGCAGACGGAGTGTACGGCTCCACCTTCTTCGTGGCCACCGGCTTCCACGGACTCCACGTCATTATTGGATCTACATTCCTGGCTGTATGCCTTATCCGCCAAGCCCAACACCACTTTACCTCCGAACACCACTTTGGCTTCGAAGCCGCTGCTTGGTATTGACACTTTGTCGACGTAGTTTGACTATTCCTCTACGTGTCCATCTACTGATGAGGATCATAATCTCTCTAGTATTAAGAAGTACATGTGACTTCCAATCACCTAGTCTTGGTTAAACTCCAAGGAGAGATAATGAATTTAATTACGGCTACAGCCCTAATCGCAACAGCCCTATCTGTTATTCTCGCAGTAGTAGCATTTTGACTGCCCCAAATAAACCCCGACACAGAAAAACTGTCGCCATACGAGTGCGGGTTCGACCCCCTTGGGTCCGCCCGGTTGCCATTCTCTCTACGATTCTTCCTAGTAGCCATTCTTTTCCTCCTGTTCGACCTGGAAATTGCCCTCCTTCTACCCCTTCCCTGAGGCAACCACCTCCACAACCCGGCCGGCACACTTTTCTGGGTGACAGCCGTCCTAGTTCTACTCACCCTGGGACTAATTTATGAATGAGCCCAGGGCGGCCTAGAATGAGCAGAATAGAGGGGCTAGTCCAAAACAAGACCTCTGATTTCGGCTCAGAAAATCGTGACTCAACCCCACGGCCCCTTTATGACACCTTCGTTATTTAGCTTTGGCTCAGCTTTTTTACTAGGACTAATAGGGTTGACTTTCCACCGGACCCACCTACTATCCGCACTATTATGCCTAGAGGGAATAATACTGTCTTTATTTATTGCACTGGCCTTATGGGCCCTCCAGCTAGAATCAACAGGATTCTCCACAACCCCTATGCTACTTTTAGCCTTCTCCGCTTGTGAAGCAAGTACTGGCCTAGCACTTCTGGTAGCTACAGCCCGAACCCACGGATCTGATGACTTAAAAAGCTTAAACCTCCTGCAATGTTAAAAGTACTAGTCCCAACTATAATGCTATTTCCAACGATCTGATTGACTCCCGCTAAGTGACTGTGAAGCACCACAATCGCGCAAAGCCTCCTAATTGCCTTGATTAGCCTATCCTGACTAAAATGAACCTCAGACACAGGATGAGCCGCCTCTAATGCGTACATGGCCACAGACCCGCTATCAACCCCACTTTTAGTTCTCACATGCTGACTCCTGCCGCTCATGATTCTGGCCAGCCAGAACCATGTTAACCCTGAGCCCATCAGCCGGCAACGCCTCTACATCACACTACTGACCTCACTGCAAGCTTTCCTAATTATAGCATTCAGCGCCACAGAGATCATCTTGTTTTATATCATATTCGAGGCCACACTAATCCCCACCCTCATTATTATTACTCGATGAGGAAACCAGGCCGAGCGTCTGAACGCAGGTACTTACTTCCTGTTCTACACCCTAGCGGGCTCCCTGCCGCTCCTAGTGGCCCTGCTTCTTCTTCAACAGTCCGCCGGCACCTTATCTATGCTAATACTCCCACACGCTCAGCTAATAACTGCAACCTCATGAGGTCACAAAATCTGATGAGCGGGCTGCTTGATCGCCTTCCTAGTGAAAATACCCCTGTACGGCGTTCACCTCTGGCTGCCAAAAGCTCATGTAGAAGCCCCCGTAGCAGGGTCCATAGTGCTAGCAGCAGTCCTGCTAAAACTTGGGGGGTACGGAATGATTCGGATCATAGTAGTCCTAGACCCACTGTCAAAACAACTAATCTACCCTTTTATGATTCTGGCCTTATGAGGGATCATCATAACCGGACTAATGTGCTTACGACAAACCGACCTCAAATCATTAATCGCCTACTCATCCGTAGGACACATGGGCCTGGTTGCAGGGGGGATTTTAATCCAGACCCCCTGAGGGTTCTCGGGAGCAATTATTCTGATAATTGCCCACGGTCTAGCATCCTCAGCACTATTCTGCTTAGCCAACACATCTTATGAGCGCACCCACAGCCGAACCATAATCCTTGCCCGAGGAATACAAATGATCTTTCCACTAGCAACGGCTTGATGGTTCCTAGCCAGCCTAGCCAACCTGGCCATACCCCCTCTTCCAAACCTAATAGGGGAGATCATAATTATCACAGCCATATTTAACTGATCACCATGAACCATCGTACTTACAGGACTGGGAACCCTCATTACGGCAAGCTATTCTCTCTATATATTCCAGACCTCTCAGCGAGGCACGGTGCCCAACCATGTAATTAACCTCCCACCTTTTCACACACGAGAGCATCTACTATTAGTACTTCACTTGGCCCCAATAATTCTCCTCATCGCAAAACCAGAAATCATGTGAGGCTGATGCAACTAGTAAGTTTAGTTTAACCCAAAATTTTAGACCGTGACTCTGAGGATAGGGGTTAGAGCCCCCTAACTTACCAAGGAAGAGCAAGAAAACGGTGAATACTGCTAATACTCACAACCAGGGTTAAACTCCATGGCTTCCTCAAAGCTTCTGAAGGATAACAGCTCATCCGTTGGTCTTAGGAACCAAATACTCTTGGTGCAAATCCAAGTAGAAGCTTATGCTGATTACCTCGTTAACTGCCATTGTCTTCCTCACGCTAACATATCCACTACTACTAGCCATAAACCCCGGATCACACCGCCTAGACTGAGCAGGTATTGTAGTAGGGGCTGTTCGAGCCGCCTTCCTAATTAGCCTAACATCACTAATGATCTTCTTGTACCAAGAGACGGACACCGCAGTCAACGCCACGTCGTGAATCAGCACGCAGGCGTTTACCTCAAACATCGCGTTCAAGATTGACCAATACACCGTCGTATTTTTACCAGTGGCCCTATTCGTCACCTACTCTATCCTAGAATTCACAATCTGGTACATAGGGCACGACCCCCACAAAAGCTTATTCTTTAAGTACCTACTACTATTCTTAGTATTCATAATTATCCTTATCTCAACCAACAATCTCCTCCAACTATTCATTGGGTGGGAAGGCGTAGGGACCATATCATTTTTACTCATCGGGTGATGATACGGCCGAGCAGATGCCAACACAGCAGCCCTGCAAGCCGTAATTTATAACCGTGTGGGAGATATCGGTTACATCTTCGTCCTGGCCTGGTCCGCAATGCACCTAAACACCTGAGACCTGCCGCAAATTATGGCCACCTCTAAAGGACTAGGAGTGGTACTTCCTCTACTGGCACTAATTGTCGCCGCTACCGGAAAGTCAGCTCAGTTTACCCTTCACCCCTGACTGCCCGCAGCCATAGAAGGCCCCACCCCTGTCTCTGCCTTACTGCACTCAAGTACTATGGTAGTTGCTGGAATCTTTCTACTAGTGCGCCTCCACCCCATTATGGAAGACAGCCAGCTCGCACTCACGTGCTGCTTGTACTTAGGGGCCCTCACCACGCTATTTGCAGCTACTTGCGCCCTGACCCAAAATGATATCAAAAAAATCGTAGCCTTCTCAACATCTAGCCAACTAGGCCTGATGATGGTCACGCTGGGGCTAAACCAGCCACAGCTCGCATTTCTACACATCTGCCTGCATGCTTTCTTCAAGGCAATGCTATTCCTATGCTCAGGGGCGATTATTCATAACCTACAAGATGAGCAGGACATCCGTAAAATAGGAGGCCTGATCTTCACAATGCCAACCACCATGGCCTGTTTCACGATTGGCAACCTAGCCCTAGTGGGAACCCCCTTCTTAGCAGGCTTTTTCTCAAAAGACGTAATCATCGAAACCCTTAACACCTCCCACCTAAATACAGGAGCCCTAGCCATGACCCTTCTGGCTACGTCCTTTACAGCGGTATACACCTTCCGAATAATGTACCTCGTGGCACTAGGGACTCCACGGTGACCAGCCCTAACACCAATAAACGAAGAGACCGTCCCAGTGAAAGCTATTGGCCGACTCGCCTGAGGAAGCATCATTGCAGGGCTAGTCGTTGCCCACAACCTGGTCCCCTACAAAACACCCACTATAACAATACCAATCTATGCTAAGCTGGCAGCCTTATTGGTCACAATTATGGGGTTTATCCTAGCGAAAGAAATCATCTCGTACAGCCAGAAGCACGACAGCGTTAACCCCAAAGCACTCCTGTACCACTTATTTACCTCCCTGTGACACTACCCCGCCCTTATACACCGACAGGTCCCACAGCTAAAGCTACGCCTGAGCCAACAAATCACTAAATTCGAGAAAACATGGTCAGAAGTCTTAGGACCACAAGGACTCGCAATTTGCCTAATCATTACAACCCTGCTATACTGAGACGAACACCGAGAAACCATCAAAACGTTCCTGATAGCAGCCCTAATTACCCTAGCTTCCGCCTATACTATCTTCTACCTTTAGACGGCCCGAAGAGCGCCACTGCTTAGCCCACGAGTGAGCTCCAGAACCACAAACAAGGTCAGAAGCAAGGCTCAAGCACAAAAAAGTAACATCCCACCACCAGAGGAGTATATAACAGCCACCCCTCCCATATCACCACGCAGCATGAATACCTCCTCCGGCCCATCAATTACCACTCAGGAACCCTCATACCATCCCCCCCAGAAGAAAACGGCGGCTAGGCTAACGCCCAGTAGATATACCAAAACACTTCCAATGACAGACCGACTCCCCCAGGCCTCCGGGTATGACTCAGCAGCTAAAGCCGTAGAATAAGCAAACACCACAAGCATCCCCCCTAAATAAATTAAGAAGAGGACCAAGGACAAGAATGAACCACCGCAACTAACCAGAATCCCACACCCTACCCCCGCTACTACAACCAACCCGAGCGCCCCAAAATATGGTGTGGGATTAGAAGCAATGCTAATTAAACCCACAACTAAGGCCAACAAAAGGAAAAAGGAATAAAAACCCATAATTCCTACTCAGACTTTAACTAAGACCTGTGGTCCGAAGAACCACTGTTGGATTCAACTACAGGAACGCTAATGACAAGCCTACGGAAAACGCACCCGCTCATCAAAATCGCGAACGACGCACTTGTTGACCTACCTACACCCCCTAACATCTCAGTATGGTGAAACTTCGGGTCTCTTCTAGGATTATGTCTAATTACCCAAATCCTAACAGGACTGTTTCTAGCCATGCACTATACATCTGACATCACGACCGCATTCTCGTCAGTCGTACATATCTGCCGAGACGTAAACTACGGATGACTAATCCGCAATGTCCACGCAAACGGGGCATCATTCTTCTTCGTGTGCTTATATATCCACATTGCCCGAGGGTTATACTACGGATCATACCTCTTTAAAGAAACTTGAAACATTGGTGTAGTACTATTCCTGCTAGTAATGATGACAGCCTTCGTAGGATATGTCCTCCCATGAGGACAAATATCCTTCTGAGGGGCTACAGTAATCACAAACCTACTGTCGGCAGTGCCATACGTAGGGGACACCTTGGTCCAATGAATTTGAGGTGGCTTCTCTGTAGACAACGCAACGCTAACCCGGTTCTTTGCATTCCATTTCCTACTCCCCTTTATTGTCGCCGCCGTAACACTTCTCCACTTACTGTTCCTACACGAGACAGGCTCAAACAACCCCGTAGGATTAAACTCTAACACAGACAAAATCTCCTTCCACCCATATTTCTCATACAAAGACCTCCTTGGCTTCGTAGTGATACTTATCCTGTTAACATCGTTAGCACTGTTTTCCCCCAACCTCCTAGGCGACCCAGAAAATTTTACCCCTGCCAACCCGCTGGTTACGCCCCCACACATCAAACCAGAGTGATACTTTCTGTTCGCTTACGCCATCCTTCGATCCATTCCAAACAAGCTGGGAGGGGTCCTTGCCTTGCTATTCTCCATCCTAGTATTACTTGTGGTACCAATTCTCCACACCTCTAAACAACGAGGATTAACATTCCGCCCTCTTACACAAGTTCTGTTCTGAACGCTGGTAGCAGACATGATTATCCTGACATGAATCGGAGGTATGCCAGTGGAACACCCATATATTATCATCGGACAAGTTGCATCAGCCCTATACTTTGCCTTATTCCTAGTCCTGTTCCCACTAGCAGGCTACGTAGAGAACAAAGCCCTTGAGTGAAATTGCCCTAGTAGCTTAGTCTTAAAGCGTCGGTCTTGTAAACCGAAGATCGGAGGTTAAAATCCCCCCTAGAGCCAGAGAAGAGAGACTTTAACTCACACCCCTGACTCCCAAAGCCAGGATTCTTACTTTAACTATTCTCTGCTACCGCTCGCAATACTAGCCCTTTACAGCACACAGTGTTTGAAGTTCAGGGTATGTATTATCACCATTGGCTTATTTTAACCATGAAGCAGGCACTAACAGTCTCTAGCCGACCATTGAGTGAGAGACCAGCAATGATCCAGGCGAAGAATACATGGCTAATGATAAGATCAGGGACATGAGACCAAGGGTTGTACTAGTGAACTATTACTTGCATCTGATTCAAATCTCACGGCCATGAATACAAGAGCTCTAACAATCTAGTAGTAAACGGCATCTGATTAGTCCGATGTGTTAATCATAAAGTCCATGTCCCCACATGCCTAGCATTCTTTTATATGCATGGGGTTCTTCTTTTTTGGTTTTCCTTTCATTAACATATCAGAGTGCAAGCGTCAACGACTATCAAGGTGGTACTACTTCTTGAATGAGACAAGTGAACCAATGATTGAAAGACATAATACAAGACTCACACATATTTAATTCAGGTGCATACACTCATGTACTATTCCTCAATGGCTTCTGTTTCCACCCCGGCTTCTACGCGACAAACCCCCTTACCCCCTTAAATGCTCAGAAAGTCCTGTTTACCCTCGTCAAACCCCGAAACCGAGGAGGACTAAGAAGTGCATAGAGCCAGACAGGTACGGACAAATTGGCTATGGGGGTGTATTTATATATATATAAATGTATATATATATATACAACTCCAAAATTTTGACAATTTTTTGTAGCCTCAAAAACCGTCCCAAAAACTTTGGGAAAATTTCGGCACCGAAAATCCTAATCTTTTTATGA